CTCCCATCTATCTACTTTAACTTTAGTTATTTACTAGAGCAATTATGATATGGAAGTCGATCCGGGGCAAGTGTTCGGATCTATTATGACATAGCCAGGAGGCGCTCAACGGACCTTTTTTAACCCTCTCAAAACCTTTTATGGTCTTTTAATTGGCGCAAAAACCTTATTTTTGTGCAATCTAGTGTATTCATATCTCAATTATAAGTTTCTAGAAGAAGCTCTTTTATGTCTTACATAAAATATATTGATTATTCTCTTCCAATTAGATTCACAATCACGTAAAGAGCCATTATTCATTCCTAAGAAACAACCTGGTATCTATTCATTTCATTCGAAAGTTTCTTTTATTCATTTTATTTTAGTAGCAGAAAACCAAATATATAGATTCTCTACTCTATCTGTGTATCGTTTATCTTAGGAAATAAGAGACGAAATAGAACAATCTTTAAAAAGATATTAGAAAGGATATGATGAAATTATTTGATTGGTTCTTCCCAAAAATGATCCGTTTTAGTTGACTGATAGGTACAATAAACACTGAATCGAATTCTAAACTAATTCTAATAAATAGAAAATGAAAATTTAGAACAAATTCTAAATAAAAAAGAATTAAAGTATTCTTATAAAGTATTTTTATTCAAAACGCCTTGTGATCTTCAACCAATTCTGTGCTTCAATATAATTTCCAGGGGTAAGTGCTATAGCTTGTTTCCAATACTCAGCGGCTTGATCGAACCAAGCCTCCGCAATTTCAGAATCTCCTTGCCGAATGGCCTGTTCTCCACGGGCGGAATAGGAGGGTAACTTCCTTCCCTTAGAACCGTACTTGAGAGTTTCCTATCTCATACGGCTCGCTCATCGACAGTAAATTTTTTCTTTTGCTGTCCCGTTTTTAGGTTTTTCGAGCTAACCAAAAGAGATTAATTACAAAAGTTTCAAACTTTCTTTTTTTATTTTTTATTTAATTCGTTTTATCTTTTCTCCCACCTTCAGAAGAATAAAGCAGAGGCATTCCACCTTTTTTCTTAAAGGTAACTATCCCGGTTTCATATATCATATATAAATATTGTATTTATAATCTCTACATTTCTATATTTTAGATACAATCTTTGAAGATATAGAATTGTTGAAAAAGGCTTTCAGAATAAGAAAGACTTACTATCTTTGGGATTTGATGCTACACCGCTGCTCAATACCGTAGGGGATCAACTCTATTACATAAATTGATTCCTAATTTTTATCTCATATTCTGGATAAGTAAAAGTAAGCAGTTATTATTGTATCGGCCAAAAATTTCGCTAATTGATCTTTACGGCGCTTTCTCTATCAATTAAATCTTTTATCCATAGAATCAAAAAGTATCTAGGCATTTTAGTTCTTCATATTTTGGCTTCTATAAAGTTTATTTCTTTGCTACAGCTAATAAAAATCGTATTTGGTACGATACATATGTAGAAAGCCCGTATTTTTCGTTTTTTCTAGTATTTACTAGCGTATTTTCCCTTTATTTTTCTTTCTATAGTGGAGATAGTCGCACGTAATGACAGATCACGGCCATATTATTAAAAGCTTGTGGTAAGAACGGGTTTCGTTCTAGGGCTCGAAAATAATATTCCAAAGCTTTCGTATGTTCTCCATTACTTGTGTGAATAAGGCCTATGTTATAGAGTATATAACTTCGATCATAGGGATCAATTTCCAGTCGCATAGCTTCATAATAATTCTGTAAAGCTTCCGCATAATTTCCTTCGGATTGAGCCGACATCCGTTACGGTCGTCATTCGATTAAAAGAATCTCCGTTCCAAAACCGTACGTGAAATTTTCATCTCATACGGCTCCTCCCTTACGTGCATAATGAAAATTATACTATAGAATTAAGAATGAAAAAAGATTGAAATTTTTTCATTATGAACTAAGCGGGGCTAGTGTTTTTACAAGAAATCTCTAGCCAACCTTCCTGCAAAAGATCTTTTCTTAACATCAAGCACGTTGGTACTAGATAAAAAGATAACTCCAGCAATTTCTTTGTCCTCAACGCCCCTTAATTATTCTTTCTATTTTTTAGTTTAAGGAATTAGTCACTTCAACAGCCTTCAATGGTTCCATGGGTATCCAAAGTACGAACGAGATGGATGTTTGTTGTCCCAACCATTTTTTGGAGTCCCGATCCCAAACAAGGAAAAGGAATAAAGATATATTTGAAAACAAGGGTTTCGTATTGTTGATTCCTAGACGTAGTGCTTCTTCCCCTGTGCCGCCTATTGGTACTAGTGGAGGAGGGTTGACCTGCAACAGGGAACCCATAGGTGTGTCACCTTTCGTTCAACGCTCTAATTTACAATTGAAGCATCTGAGGTTGCATTAATCGGGGATACACGACAGAAGGGATTTTTTGATTTACAAACTTCACCTTCAACAAGCGTCGATTTATTTCGAAATTTCAAATTTATTTTTTCTATCCCCATTATTGCGTCTTTCTTCTAAGACTGAGATCAA